ATCGAAAGAATCATCGTATGCTCCGGAAGAGAGATTATTACGGGCTATACTTGGCATTCAGATTTCCACTGCAAAGGAAACTTGTCTAAAACTACCTATGGGGGGAAGGGGTCGAGTTATTGATGTGAGATGGATCCAGAAAAGGGGGGGTTCCAGTTATAATCCAGAAACGATTCGTGTATATATTTCACAAAAACGTGAAATCAAAGTAGGTGATAAAGTAGCTGGAAGACATGGGAATAAGGGTATTATTTCCAAAATTTTGCCTAGACAAGATATGCCTTATTTGCAAGATGGAACGCCAGTTGATATGGTCTTCAACCCACTAGGAGTACCCTCGCGAATGAATGTGGGACAGATATTTGAATGCTCGCTCGGGTTAGCGGGAGACCTGTTGGACAGACATTATAGAATAGGACCCTTTGATGAGAGATATGAGCAAGAGGCTTCAAGAAAACTAGTGTTTTCTGAATTATATTCAGCCAGTAAGCAAACAGCAAATCCATGGGTATTTGAACCCGAATGTCCGGGAAAAAGCATAATTTTTGATGGAAGAACAGGAGATTCTTTTGAACAACCTGTTCTAATAGGAAAGTCCTATATCCTGAAATTAATTCATCAAGTTGATGATAAAATCCACGGACGTTCCAGTGGACGTTATGCACTGGTTACACAACAACCCCTTAGAGGAAGGGCCAAACAAGGGGGGCAACGAGTAGGAGAAATGGAAGTTTGGGCTCTAGAGGGATTTGGTGTTGCTCATATTTCACAAGAGATGCTTACGTATAAATCTGATCATATTAGAGCTCGCCAGGAAGTACTTGGTACTACGATCGTTGGAGGAACAATACCTAATCCCGAGGATGCTCCAGAATCTTTTCGATTGCTCGTTCGAGAACTACGATCTTTGGCTCTGGAACTGAATCATTTCCTTATATCTGAGAAGAACTTCGAGATTAATAGGAAGGAAGTTTGATCGGGCGGAATTCATAATTTTTCTTCTATGATTGATCGATATAAACACCAACAACTTCGAATTGGATCAGTTTCCCCCCAACAAATAAGTGCCTGGGCCAAAAAAATCCTACCTAATGGAGAAATCGTTGGAGAAGTGACAAAACCCTATACTTTTCATTACAAAACCAATAAACCAGAAAAAGATGGATTATTTTGTGAAAGAATCTTTGGGCCCATCAAAAGTGGAATTTGTGCTTGTGGAAATTCGCGAGTGATCGGAGATAAAAAAGAAGACTCGAAATTTTGTGAACAATGTGGGGTCGAATTTGTTGATTCTCGGATACGAAGATATCAAATGGGATATATCAAATTGGCATGTCCAGTGACTCATGTGTGGTATTTGAAACGTCTTCCTAGTTATATCGCGAGTTTGTTAGATAAACCCCTCAAGGAATTAGAAGGCCTAGTATACTGCGGTGTGTGATTTGATCGAAATTCTGATTTTACAGACTCGGAACGAGAAACTGTCATCCCATTCAATCCGATTGGGATGCCCCTGGATCTGACATGTCTCTTGGGAGGAGGAACATGAAGCTCAGAATTATGGGTCTATTCAATGACTTCCAAATGAGAGGGGAATTGGTCCATGGTCGACCCTATAACAGATAAATAGGAATTACTGGTTGTACCTCGTGAAAAGACTTCTTTCGTATTCATGGAATTAGACATTCCATTTCTTTTAGAAAGAGATTCTGTTCGAGTAGGCACGGTTACAGAAGTCTATACATCGCATATAGGCTTCAAGGGAATTCATGGCATAACCGTCGAGGTGAAGTGGGGACCTAAAGGGTCGAACGAAAAGATACATAGACAAGTAAATCCCTTATGAGTTTCAATGGATTCCTTTCAGGTAAGGGGATTCGTCATTCGAGGGGAAGTAGACTACTCAACAATTTCACATTTCGTTTATGTAGTAATTGACTAAGTGATTCATAAAGTCAAATTCGAAGCAAGAATGAATCAATGAAATATTCGTTGGTCCTCGCTGGGAACTTGAGTACGGAGTAGATCTTTATGGGGGTTGAGTTTTCTAGAATAGAACAAAATTGGAAAGCGAGAACCTCTTTTATTTGATGTAACTACTTGAGCCGGATGAGAGGAAACCTTCACGTCCGATTTTTAAGGGGGGTCCCGCCGAAACCTATCCCAATCTTTCTTTTGCTAGGCCTATAACTAAAAAACCTACTTTCTTACGATTACGAGGTTTATTCAAATATGAAACCCAATCCCGGAAATACAGCATCCCGCTTTTTTTTACTACCCAGGGCTTCGATACATTTCGAAATAGAGAAATCTCTACTGGAGCAGGTGCTATCAGAGAACAATTAGCCGATCTGGATTTGCGGATTCTTACAGATCATTCATTGGTAGAATGGAAGGAATTAGGAGAAGAGGGGTCCTCTGGCGGGAATGAATGGGCAGATATAAAAATTCGAAGAAGAAAAGATTTTTTGGTTAGACGCATGGAATTAGCTAAGCATTT